TACTAAGTAGCAGTCACAAATTTGTATCCATTTTTCATGATATTATGGATATATCATGGAAAATTCCTCAGAAGATTCGTTCACAATGGACTCGGATTCGTTCACAATGGACTCAGGAGATTTCGTTACAGAATCTTCTTCTGTTTCTGTCCGAAGAAATGATTCATCGAAATAATGAGTCACCCGTTCCATTGATATGGACACATCTGAGATCAACAAATGCTCGGGAGTTCCTCTATTCAATCCTTTTCCTTCTTCTTGTTGCTGGATATCTCGTTCTTATACATCTTGTCTTTGTTTTCCGAACCTCTAGTGAGTTACAGACAGAGTTAGAAAAGGTCAAATCTTTGATGATTCCATCATACATTATTGAGTTGCAAGAACTTTTGGATAGGTATCCTGCACCTGAACCGAATTCTTTCTGGTTAAATAATCTCTTTCGAGTTGCTTTGAAACAATTAGAATATTCTCTGGAAGGAATATGGCGTTTTGCTTTTGATGTTATGCTATTGGGTAGTGGTTCCGCTTATGGGGTCAAATCAATTTTTAAGAAGAAATATTTTTTTATCAATCTCATCGATCTCATAAGTATCATACCAAATCCCATCAATCGAATCACTTTTTCGAGAAATACGAGACATCTAAGTCGTACAAGTAGAGAGATCTATTCATTGATAACAAAAGGAAAAAAGGTGAACGGTGATTGGATTGATGATAAAAAAATAGAATCCTGGGTCGCGAATTGTGATTCGATTAATGATGATGAAAGAGAATTCTTGGTTCAGTTCTCCACCTTAACGACAGAAAAAAGGATTCATCAAATTCTATTGAGTCTGACTCATAGTGATCATTTATCAAAGAATGACTCTGGTTATCAAATGATTGAACAACCGGGATCAATTTACTTACGATACTTAGTTGACATTCATAAAAAGTATCTAATGAATTATAAGTTCAATGGATCCTGTTTAGCAGAAAGACGGATATTCCTTGCTCATTATCAGATTTATTCACGAACCCCGTGTGGGGCTAATAGTTTTCATTTCCCATCTCAGCCCTTTTCGCTCCGCTTAGCCCTATCCCCTAGAAGGGGTATTTTAGTGATGGGTTCTCTAGGAATTGGACGATCCTATTTGGTCAAATACCTAGCGGCAAACTCCTATGTTCCTTTCATTACGGTATTTCCGAACAAGTTCCCGGCTGCCAAGCCTAAAGGTTATTTTTTCGAAATTGATTTTGATAAAAATTACGATATCGATGTTGATGATAGTGAGGATATTAATGATAATGATGATAGTGAGGGTTTTGATGACCCTTATATTGATACTGATATGGAGCTGCTAACTGCCACGAAAGAGGTAACTATGTGTAATACAAGGTATTGGACGCCGAAAATAAAACAATTTGATATCCCCCTTCAATTCGAAGTAGCAAAAACAATGTCTCCTTGCATAATATGGATTCCAAACATTCATGATCTGGATTGGAAGGAGTCGAGTTACTTATCCCTCGGTCTATTAAGGAACTTTCATTTTGAAAGTAGAAAGATAGATAACTATCTCTCCAGCCCCAGAGAATGTGAAAGTAGAAATATTCTTGTTATTGCTTCGACTCATATTCCCCAAAAAGTGGATCCCGCTCTAATAGCTCCGGATAAAATAAATACATGCATTAAGATACGAAGGCTTCTTTTTCCACAACAACGAAAGCACTTTTTCATTCTTTCATATACTAGGGGATTTCACTTGGAAAAGAAAATATTCCATGGAATCGGGTCCATAAACATGGGTTCCAATGCACGAGATCTTGCAGCAATTATCAATGAGGCCCTATTAATTAGTATGATACAGAAGAAATCAATTATAGAAAAAAATACAATTAGATTTGCTCTTCATAGACAAACTTGGGGTTTCCGATCCTACGTAAGACCGGTTCAGGATCTTGGGATCCTTTTCTATCAGATAGGAAGGGTTGTTGCACAAAATGTACTTCTAAGTAATTGCTCCATAGATCCTATATCTATCTATATGAAAAAGAATGCGGGTGAAGGGGATTCTTATTTGTACAAATGGTACTTCGAACTTGAAACGAGCATGAAGAAATTAACGATACTTCTTTATATTTTGAGTTGTTCTGCCGGATCGGTCGCTCAAGATCTTTGGTCTTCACCCAGACCTGATGAAAAAAATGGGATCACTTCTTCAACTGATGAATTCGTTGATTCAACTGATGAATTCGTTGAGAGTTTTTTTGAGCTAGATCTAGCTCATCGCCTATTAGAAATAGAAGTCGCTCTGGTGGGATCCTCACGGACAGAAAAAGATTGCAGTCAGTTTGATAATAATCGAGTGACATTACTTCTTCGGCACGAACCAAGGAATAATCAGTTAGATATGAGGCAAAACGGATCTTGTTCTATCATTGATCAGAGTGAAAAATACGAATCGGAGTTTGAAGAAGAGGAAGAGGACATCGACGACGACCGGAAACGGATGGAGGA